AAATTGGCTTATCGGATGCTCTTGTTCCAGCAATGTCTAATTATGCCTTCAACTTCAAACCAGAAAGTCTTATTGCAGCGCCATTCTATTTCTCAAGCATCAACATCAAAGAGCTCCAATGCCCTTACTTTAATAGAATCTAAAAGTAAGGGGATCGATGTCCATGCAAAAGGGGAATTTCTATAGTCAGATGAATGCGCGGGGGATTCTTACTAAGACTAGCACCGGATTCTCCACATGCAGTTGCAGAATGAGCACTCTCGAATTCATTCTTCCTAACAGCAGGGGATTTGCCCACTACTAGAACGAGAACAGGCCTAGCTACTTTGCAAGCATTCCAGGCTAGGAACCTAACAGCAGTTATTCCTCCAACAGGTTCTTCTGGGCTACGCTAAACCTTCAACTTCCACCAGCAGCTAAATAAATTGCTAAATAAGTTCCTTCCACTTCTCTTTTAATTCAATATCTGTCTCGCCCTTATCCTGGTCTATTTTTCCAATCAGCCTATTCGAATTCGAGAGCAATCTTTTCCGAGTTGGCCCGCAGCCTCTTGGTATATAGGGCACTCCCCTTTCTTAGCGCAGGATTTTCTTCCCGAAATACGAACACGAGATCTTCGCGCACCGGGACCCTCTTTCTCGCTCTTCTCTCTACCATGTTAAATGAACCCCCATCCATGAATCTTTGGTTCCTTCAGGAGCGAGTGCTGCGCTCCAAAGTGGAGCGGCTTCTTACGGGGAACAATAGGGAATGGATTGCAAAAGATCACCCGGAAGATTGACAAGAAGATGTCCTTCCTGATCGTTACCTATCAATTCGTTATGAGAGCACTGTCGAATAGCGGATGATACCATGTAACCATGAATTCCTGAAGCAAGAGCTGAGACCAGTATACTATAAGTAGATTATGCAAGTCACTCCATACGATAGAGAGTTTTTCGGATATGCGGGAGCTGGGTGGGGAACGAGCACGGAGCCGGCATCGGCATTGGGCTTTATCAACCATCAGTAAGATCCAGTAGCGGGGGTGGAGATTCAGGCAGAAATAAATAGTTGGACCCGCACAATGAGTTCCTCCGAATCTTTTCTTTTCTGGTGTGAATTCATGCAAATCAATGAAGAAGATATTTTTTCCATGGTCTTATCCATTTCCAGCTTAAGTCTTTCCCCGGGATGGCAGTAAACAAAGAGTAGTTCTTATCGATGGCAAGGCGAGGTCGGCGTCGGCTACCCAGCAACAAAGATTTTATATTCAGCTTTCCGAGGCTTCCCAATATCTCGGTCAGAAAAAGACAAATAAGGCAATAGCGGCCTCGGGCTCGGGGAGATGGGAATAGGAGCTTTTAAATATCGGAAGTGAAAAGAAGATGGACTGCCCTCGCAGCAGAGAATTCAAATAAACGTCTCCCACCCCCGATTCGAGAAAGAAAGCCTTTTTTTTATGCTATGCTAAATTAAGTAAAGAAAGCTTGCCTAACTATATCCGATACTGGTGAATGATAATTCCGTCCGACCGATTGAGCCTTGCTTGAAAAAACTAGCTCTACTTCCGGCTTTAAGGTTTTAAAAAGTATATGACTTTAAGACTTCAAACCTTTTCCGAACGGTTTTCTTTACGACTTCCGCTAGCACCTGACTCGCCCGGCAATACTTACTTGAACCGGCTCCCACTTTGATTTAGTTGTACTGGCTCTGGCACTGGGTCCGGTACTGGTGAAAATAGAAAGAACAGTTCCAGTGAGAGAAAAAAGAAAAAAAAAAAGAAAGGTTAGTTCAATGAAAGTTTGCAAAGTGTAAATCTCTTTCCGGGTGGTCAGGGGAACTGGCAAGTGGGAAAGCTTTAAAAGATAGGGGGGAAGTGATTGATTATGATTAGTTAATGCTCAAGTACAGGCGGAGTTAGCAAAAGAAATAACATAAGCAAGTCAGCTGGTCACTCCTCTTCTGCTTTAGCCTTTCTCGCATTGGCTGCAGGCTTGCTTTTTTGCCTAACGTTGGTTCTTCGCGCTATGCTAGCCTAGCTAGCTTGAAACCTTGCTTAGTTCTAAATCTATCTACATATCTAAACAATTCCAGCTCAGCTTAATAATTAATTGGGAGTTGAGACTACCTTATCCTCTTCTGGTTATTTATAGACCAAAAGCCCTTGGATTCGCTACTGGTTTTCATCAAATCCCTCTTCCCTTCTTAGCCCGCCCATGGTTTTGAGCGTGCTTCAAGCTCTGGCTTTGCTATCTTTTTACGTACGAAAGAAAAAAAGTAGGAATCCCCCCACAGGGGACCTCATTAGTAGCTTCGTCGTCATGATCGTTAGTGCTCTATGAAAAAACCGGGTCATTTTAGGCAAGATCGGGTCATTGAACACCAATTCAAACGAAAGCCAAATCCGAAACTTACTTCGAAACAACGGGTTCGAGAGCTTCAAATCCAGCTCGAGGAGTAGGGCAAGCAGCAGAACGAATAAAAGCTCTTAGGCGTCAGGCAGGGTACAATGATGATTCTCCCCTGCCATCAAAAGCATACTACCATCGACATAGTCCGGAAAGGACAGGAAGAAGGCGCCTTCATTAAGACGACAATAAGGAACGACGCTTGACGTCAGGAAAGAAAGGCGCGAGGATGAGCTTCACCGCCCTCCTCCAGCTTAGCTAGTTTGGCTTGTGCCAGTGGGTGAAGGGTGCGCTTCGCATTGAAGTGCTACCCGGAACCTACCGGACTTCCTCGATGATTTGTTTAGATAGAGGTCGGAAGAAGCAGGCACACCAACCGACGTTTAGGGAGTCGGAGGTTAGTGATTCTTAAGCTAGCCTTTGACTGTCCCGTTGCTCCTCGTGAGCCATAGCAACAGGATTTCATAGAAAGAAAGCATTCGCAGTAAGCCTAGCGGCTTCCTATGATCACCGATCAAATAGCATCACGTTCAGGAAAGGATTTCTCCTCAAATCAAGCCTCCGCTGGAAAGAACGGATCAAAAAGTGGTGATTCAGTCACTTCGGTAGGGGATTCGCGATGCCATCTGTATGGTCTTGCTGTTGATGGTACCTCACAATGGGGGTGCTGCCCAAGCTGAGCTAACTACAGGTCCGAATATACTGCGATCACCCAGACCTTTCTAATACTGAAAGAGATCCTGTATACGAAATTTCTTCAGTTGCTTACTCGACCTAAGCAAGCCAGACTGAACACCAATCTCGATAAAATAAAATTTATAAGCAGGTTGCGATTTTTATTTTCTCGGGCTAGACTAACTACAGCTACATCCAGGCGGTACTTGTTCTATTATCTACAATGACCCTGAAAGGATGAGTGTAGTTCACGAAGTGAACGGAACGCTTTTAGTCTTTGAAGAAAGAGGATAAAATCTGTTTGGCGACGAGACGCCCTGGTTTTCCTTTTTGTTTTGTTGTTTAGTCTTTTTTGGGGATGGATGTTAAAGGGATACTTTTAGTTCCCCCTCTACCCTCTATTTAGTAGTACTATTAGTGTGTCTTCCTCTCTTTTTTTTTAAGTATGAGTTGAGAGTCAAAGGAATAGCTCCAGAAGGCGCATTCCTGCCCTGCCTGCCCGCTTTCAAAGCTTTCTTTTAGAGTGCCTACTTGATTAGAGCCTTTCTTTGCGCCTTTCCTAGTTCTAAGCTTGCAGCTCAACTCAAGAGCAAGGTAACGCGCGCTCTTTCGTTCATTAGCTAGGGCTTTGCGCGCTCATGTCCCTCTCTTTCTGAGAGATGAATTGAAGAGGCACCATCCATCCAACAAGCAGGCTAGAGTCTCAGACGGAAGCACGCCACCCTGCGAGAAGGAACAGAGCTTCCTGGTATCTCTTCACTCTGACGAAGAAGTTAAAAAAAAAAAAGAAGAGACTAAGTACCATCCATTGTCTGGCCTATGATATATGGATCACTTTTCGAAGTCGACAAAGGTTAGTTCATTACATAAGTACGCTCTCGAATGACCAACCTCTTTCGTCAGGTGTAACACATTCAATCAAGGTCAAAGTTTCCTCATTCTTGTTTGACTGAACCCTCCAGTCACGATCAACAGAGAGAGATTCATGGTCGGGAAGGAGAAGGCTTTCTCCGTTGAACAAAATCCTTCTTCTTTAAAGGGGATCATCTACCTCTTGCGAGCGCTTTAAAGCGGTTCAAAATAAAGAGCCTTTTAGACACACTCATCACAGGCTTTGGACGAGAAGTTGGAGTCCAATCCTTCTTTGAATAAGGATACACCGGATCCCGGGGGAACCTCACATAGTTTGATGGAAATGCTGCTCACCTAGATGCCGTGCTGGTGCATATGTTCCACGTGCTTCTACTGGCCAAACCAACCCTAACTCGTTTTGCTTTCATGTACACGTGTTACCTCTTCCCTACAACCCATGACATGCCCTGCTTTCTATGCCATGCTTCCTCAAATACTGGAACTGGGCCCTTACTATAAACCAACCTCACAGATCCCACTCAATCTTTTACACCGATGTATCGTACTCTCTCGACCAGGTCATCATAAGAAAATACTGCTAAATCTTTCCAAAGTGAGAGAAGGAGGGAAGGCGCGCTACAACTAACATAACAGCCAGCTGAAAAACGCTAGCTAGCTAGGCTAGCGCGCAATGGCTTTTTCTGATAGGGGCTCGCTTCTTCAAGCTCCGCCCAACCTATACAAGGTGCTGCTCGCTTTCTCTCAGCCACTAGTGGCTTATGTAGTGGTCGGCATTCCTACGTGCTCCTCTGCCCCTACTTAAGAATCCAAAGGTGACCTTTGGATGTTGTCGTGACGCTTTGGTTACGAAGGTTACCGGGGTCTAGGTTTATGGATGGATTCAGTCAGTGAAAGTCCCTCAAACTCAATCAATATCAACAACATGTCGTGACCGGTTAGGCTTGGTTGATTTTGTCAGAAAAGAAAGTAGGTTTCGGGGGTTCATTGATTAGTACACCTCCGGTGCTGGTAAGGTCGGGACCGTGGTCGTCCGTCTCCGGTTTGCCGGCCGATAAGATCTCTGAGATTGACCAGCCAGCTGGGTTGGTTTGGCTATTCCTTTCTATTGAAAAGGAGTCAGCTGTCTGCGCGAGTCACCTTCTTCTAGGCTCCGCTGGACGACACGGCATTCTCGTTCAAATATAGGCCGGTCGTACTTGTGATGGTTCCCAAGGATCCAATATGACTACTTAGGTCTACGTTGCCGCGATATTGTTCTATGGAAGCGGGCGGGCTGTTAGAAGTTCGGCCCGGTTTTTTTTGGTGTCGTAGGGGAGGGATTGACCTTTCTAACGCATATTCAGTCGTACCGGCATGGCCCCACTGATTTGTTTTCGATCGGAGCATCAAGCAGCGCAACCCGGTTCTACTTGACTAAGCCCCGTGCTCGTCCAAGGAGGGAGTTTGCTTTACCCAACTCTCTTTTTGATAACAAGGCAGAAACCCCCGACCCGACATTCATTAGTTTCGAATGAAGAATGAAGAGTGCCCTGCCCCAGCAAGCACCTACTCCTATCAAAATGAAAAGCTTGACTTTACTAAACAAGCAAGAAAAGCCCTATATATTCTATTAGTAAAGCCTAAACGCCCTTGTTGCTAAAGGTAAGGCCGGCTTTCGAGCTGTAGCTTTACCAACGATAGGGGCCTTCATTATTATTAGTAAGATAGGTTGTTTGAGCGCATTTTTCCCCTTTCTATTAGTAAGGTTGTCAAAAGGCTTTCCGATTGTTTGATTGCAGGAGCATCTATAGTAAGGGGCCTTTTCAATAAGGCTCGCGCTAGGCGCTCACCTTTTTTGGCTTTTCTAAAATCGAATATTTTGAAGTTGGTAAAGACCCACCCCTTGTTTCAGTCAGAATGAGTCCCCGGGACCCCGGGACATTGGCTTCCGCCAACAGTGGACTATTAAGGATCACATCCCGCGCATATTCTACATTATAGCCTGCAACTAATTCAGCTTCCGCTTCTGGGAGATCAAACGGAGCTCGATTAGTTTCTGCTAGACAAGAAATGAGGAACATAACCAATACAGGAAACAAGGGAATACCAGACCATATCTGCTTTTGCGCCATGACAATCTCACTCGAATTACGGGGACCTACACATATTAGTACAGTATACCGGGGTCCCCGGCCAGAACCACACGTGCAAGTTTCCCTGCATGTAGCTCGTCCGTGCTTTCCGAGGCGCTGCCTGTGACTCAGCATGAGAGAAGGGGGCGGAACTGCACACTCTCGTGTTCAGAGCATTGTCCGAGTGAGTAGGCAGCGCCTACCAAGCAAAGCTTTCTTGAGGAGGCTGGGCTGCTTCCTTTTCGGAAAACCGCCTTTTTTTATTCATCTATACTAAAAGCTGCCATGCACGACCAAATAGGAATGATTTCAGCGCCCCTCTCTAGAGAAGAAGCAAAACGCGCCATCACCTACAGCCCTCTCCTCTGCCGGGGACTTCCATGAAATGAAAACGGGCGGCATCGTCGTATGCTCGACATTAGTTGCCCTGGTTTATATCCCGGAGTACTCCTATGGCCGATCTGTCACCCAACCTACTTAAACAACCTAAAGGCTTGGCCCCGTCCCGTTTTGGAGAATGACCCTTATGGCATGGCTTAGTCAGTTATTCTCGCAGTTCAGATAAGATTCGGACCGCCACTTTTCTGAAAGCATGGTTCTTGCCTCCCTCTCTCCTCCCTCCTTGGAGCTCGTCCATTTGTTGGGTGATCCCTTGCTCTCACGTTCGAGTGTTTGCTCGTCGTTTAGGCCAGTGAGTGAGATTTCTGCTCATTGCAGTCATCTCCGGGGTTCTTCGCACCTGGATAGTACCAGGACCCTTGTGCCCCGGCCCTTGATCAGATAAAGCTGCCCGCCCGAAAGCCACCCTATGACCCACAACTCAAAATGAGCCTTGCGACGAGACGCGGACATTCCCCATGCTGCGGTTCCCTCCGGTCCGTTCCCGGGTTGGGTTAGGGGAACATCCGAGCGATTGCCTTCGCGGATCCAAACGCGCTCACAAGGCGCACAATAAGAATAAGACCAATAGAGACTTCATAAGAGACCATTTGAGCTGCAGATCGTAATGCTCCTAGAAAGGCATATTTCGAATATAGAGGAGTGAAAGTTCCCGACAACCAACGAGTTGATCATACCCTTCTATGAACCGTACGAGCACGTCCTTTGTCACCCCCCACCGCGCTTACGGCTCTATACCCCAACCCAACTTGCTCTGGCCCCGGGTCCTCCCTTTCTATTCCTCGGTAAGCGGACCGTGGGAGCATGGGAGGAGGGCAGTATCCGCTTTTTTTTGACTGATAGAAAGCATCTCTCTTTTGTCTCTCCTGACCGAACCCGCCAAAAAAATCACAATAGAAAAAGTGGTTCTTGCCGGGAGAGTAGCGTCGGAGACATCTTTATCTGAGGAGGAGGCTTCGTCGTCCGGCTCCTTGTTAGGATCGGCCGGCTCATCCTCGGAATCCGAAAAAAAAAAGAGACAGAACGGATTGTTTCAGTGACATATCTAATCAGACTGAATAGGATTTGAAGAGCTGTCACGATCATTCACATCAATTTCAGCAGGCAGGAAGGGCGCGGAAGTTACCGTTTCTAGAATGCAAGCAAGGTAGCTTGCTTACCCTCCTAGTAGCGTACGTTGGCGGCAAGGAAGAAGGAGCGGAGCGAAAGACTACAGAGGCATTCCGGGCCGACTACAAGACTATGACTACAATACAAGTCATGAGCGATAGCGAAGCCTAGGGAGGCGGAAGCAGTAGCTTCTAGGACGAAGCCGAGCCACTAGTGGAGTGGCGAAGGAGGCCTACTATACGTATACTGGATTAGTAACCGGTGAAATACCAAAAAAACTAAAAAAAAATTCAGTGAACTATTGAAGCTATCAGTGTGATTGATCAGACAAGTACCAAGGGCTTTCGGTAGACTTCTTTCATTTCCGAATTTGCTTGCGACAAGTCCTAGCATTAGTATGAGTTCGTTGACCGCGTAAGGGCAATCCATCTTGATGACGAATTCCACGATAACAAGAAATAGAAATGAATCGTTCGATGTCTGCTCGTTCTCCCCTCTTCAATTCCCAATGAACAACATGATCTTGACCTATCATTTGTTCAATTTGGTCGATCTGATACTTAGTTAACTCTTTTATCTTTATGTTTCCACTGATACCTAATCGATAACGAACCTGAATGGCTTTTTTAGGTCCAATTCCATCCATTTTTGTTGAGGCAATTCTTACTTGTTCATCGGCAACTAATCTAGCTCCTGAAATATATGACATTCTTGATCCTTCCCTTTACTAGTCTTCTCGGCTGGAATCATAAATGGATTGTCTCCTCTCTGATGATCTTTTCTATAGGTAGAACTACTGTGAGCGGTCTAAACTTCGACCCTTCTTTCTTCCCCCGATCTACACAAGGTTTTGAACCCAAATTTTGAAAAGTTCGTTAGGTTCTTAGTTGCCACAACGATAAAATTACTCATTGACAAAGTACGAATAAAATGAGCGATAAATGGTGGATTGAGTTTTATTTTGTTGGACATCGCGAAGAAAGTGGCGCAATGCTCCCTCAAGAATCTTTCTTTGAAAAGAATGACGCATAGAACTCACCGACTCCAGTTGATCTTCGACAAACTCATGGGCGGCTTTACGGACGGAGAGATCTGCAAAAGATGTTCGAGTCTGGGTTCGGCAAGCATCAAATTAAAGAGCCTGTCCTGCAGCTCGCTCTTCCATTCTAGTATTTGGATTTCGAATAACTCCAGGTGTAGAACCCTCTGATAATGTCTCGCACTGAAAACATTATCCAAATTATCTCGTACCAACCGCTCATACTCCCCCGGGTTGAGCTGAGGGGGTATCCCGTAAGCTAGCTGGTTTTCTAAGTTTTGTATACGAGCGAAGAGGTGAGTTTCCACGTTTTCGTGTTGAGCTCGAAAGCGTGAAAGAGTGTTATCTGTTTCACTGGATGATTCGAGGAGGACATTGATGCCGAAGGAGTCTTCGTTCCCTGTTGCTAAAGTGGAATTGGAAACACCTAAAGCTATATTGTCTAGGACTATCCACAAGTATTGACCATGTCTAAAGAAGTGGGTGATCAGGACTGAATATAAAATCGAAATAAAAATCCTGACGTAGGAACAAAATGGTTATGAAATAAGAAAGATAATAGAATATCAAACTATATATTTTCTTAAGGAAAGAAAGTATTCGGCTACTTTCGCGGTCGCCCTCACTGAACCGACTTGAATCTGAACTACGATTCAGATCAAGTCTTACCGAAATCGGATTTCCTTTTCGTGCCATATGCGCTTAGACTTCTCTTTTTCCCCCTTTTTCTTCCCGGTTCAATATTAGTTCTCGAAAGTCTTCGTTTCCATGTAAGAGCAAACTCTCAAAATTGTTGACCAACCTGCTTGTGATTCTTTACCATTCGTAACCTAGCATTCATGATTCACCGAACATGTAAACCTCACCGATTAGTATAGATGGTTTAGTTGGTCAACCATAGAGATGGAGCCCCGCCAAGAAGCTCGAGGATCAGGCAACTCAGACAAGAAAAGGAGGCCATCGATGCTATGATATCCAGCATCAAGGCCGAAATCCCAAGGCTGAGAATTACCGAGCAGCTGCCCACTTCTACTAAGGTTCCTCGTCTTAAGGCGAAAATAGAAGAAGTCCGCTTTTGTTTTGAAAAAACGGTCTGTTCCCTTACCCCCCTTTGGCTTTTCTTTCGTGCTTGCTTATGGCAGGCCCTTACCGAGGGGTGGTATCCGCGCAAGAGGGCTTCTTCTTTCAAAGTTCTGTTAGGTTCTTAGTAGCAGTCGGCGACCTTTTCTTCTTTTATTTTACTTCACATAGCCTTTCGTCTCCTTGATAGCTGGAAGTTCTCCAAAAGTATGAAAAGCTGGAGGACTTTGTACCATCCATTCCGGTGTGGTTGAATTCTGTTCAACAGCCCAAGGACTTGGAGCACATCTTTTGTTATTTCCACTGCTTGAAGTGATTGTTACGACCACGAAGAAACGACAAATCCCAACTACGGATATATAAGAGCCAAAACTGCTAAGGGCATTCCATCCAGCGTAAGCATCTGGATAATCTGGAATGCGACGTGGCATACCCGAAAGCCCTAAGAAATGCATGGGAAAGAAGGTCAGATTAACTCCGAAAAAAGTGATCCAAAAATGGATTTGACCTAAAGTTTCAGGGTATGTCCGACCAAAGATTTTACCCACCCAATAGTGAAATCCTGCAAATAAAGCAAAAACGGCTCCCATAGAAAGTACATAATGGAAATGTGCAACCACATAATAAGTATCATGTAGAGCAATGTCTAGCCCAGAATTTGCCGGGACTATTCCAGTGAGTCCTCCTATGGTGAACAAAAAGATGAACCCTACAGCAAATAACATGGGTGTTTTGTATTGTATCGAACCTCCCCACATGGTAGCGATCCAACTAAAGATTTTGATTCCAGTGGGGACAGCTATGATCATGGTAGCTGCGGTGAAGTAGGCACGGGTATCAACGTCTAAGCCCACAGTAAACATATGATGAGCCCAAACAAGAAATCCAAGAACACCTATACTGATCATGGCATAAACCATGCCTAGATACCCGAAGACCGGTTTTCCCGAAAAAGTAGAAACGATATGACTTATGATACCGGATCCAGGCAAAATGGGAATATACACCTCTGGATGACCGAAGAACCGAAAGAGATGCTGGTATAATATGGGGTCTCCCCCTCCAGCGGGATCAGAAAAGGTTGTATTAAAGTTTCGATCGGTTAATAACATGGTAATTGCCCCTGCCAGTACCGGAAGTGATAATAAAAGTGGGAATGCTGTCACTAGAACGGACCACACAAAAAGGGGTGATCTATGCATAGTCATTCCAGGCCCACGCATGTTGGAGATAGTTGTTATAAAATTGATAGAACCTAAAATGGACGAAACACCAGATAGATGAAGACTAGAAATTGCTGAATCAACTGCTCCTCCAGAATGGCTGGTAATACCGCTTAAGGGCGGATAGACCGTCCACCCAGTGCCGCTACCCACTTCTACTAAGGCTGAGCTTAATAGGAGCAAGAGACTTGGTGGCAACAACCAGAATGAAATATTATTTAATCGGGGAAATGCCATGTCAGGTGCACCTATCAGAATCGGAACAAACCAATTACCAGATCCACCTATCATCGCCGGCATAACCATAAAAAAGATCATTAAAAAAGCGTGAGCCGTTATTAAAACATTATAAAGTTGATGATTTCCACCAAGAATTTGATCGCCGGGTCGTGCTAATTCCATACGAATCAGTACTGAGAAGCATGTGCCCATCACTCCAGCAATGGCACCGAAGATGAAATATAGAGTCCCTATATCCTTGTGGTTAGTGGAGAACAGCCATCGGACCGGATTTGTCATAAAATTTTTTTTTTAAATATATAATAGAATTCCCTCCAAACAGACTGAACTCTCTCTGTCAAGCCTGTAGGAGTAGTGAAGAAGTATAGAGAGTTGTGGTTGGTTGTTGACCAACGGAAAGCATGGAAAAAAGAAAAGAGACAGCCAAGTTTCTGAGCAAACGAGGCCCCTTTTTAAGTAAGCTATAGGTTGGTTCCTACTCTACCAGACGGTGACCGGCTTTAATCAAGCACCTTTGGGCGCTGGCTTTTCAAAACCTATATAGCTTAATGATAGACAATAGTCATCTATAATTTATATTCCGCTCTTATCTTACGCAATTTCTAAGTGAAGAGTTCGTGTTCAGAAGACATGGTAAAAGCCCGGAGCTTCATCCTGCCTAATCCTTTATCTGAAGGAGGGCTAACTCGTCTGATACAAGTCACCCAAAATCACATGCTTTAAACAAGTTCTCTGACCGGGAAGAGCTCTATTGGAAACAGACCAGACTGAGAGACTCCTTATCCAGGGATGTGGGTGGAATTTGAGCCATGTTCAGGTACTTCTTCATCTGTCTAGGTACTGCCGGTACCTTTTTTATAGTTCAAAGAGTTGTCTCTTCGTCTACACAGAGCTTCAAGTAAGATGTTTGTGGAACATCTCTATAGCTTGCCCTACCCACCCTCATTGGAAGAGTAAGGGGCATTTACCTATCAGTCCTAGCCCTAAGGCGCAATCGGAGCACTCAGTCCAACTACTGCTTAACCCCGTTAATTAGACCTCCTCCCCCCTCAATAAAAAGAGGTTCGAGCAGGCCTGAGTGAACTGAGCCCCAGGTGGTTCACACTCTACTCTACTTTTTAGAAATAGGAGGTTCTCGTCACATTGGAATGGAAGACCTTGCACATACACAAGTCAATAGAAGTATTCTACCCATTCCTTCCTAACCTAAAGTGAAAAGGCCCACTTCGTAACTTTAACTGGGGTGAGAAAAGAGAGTCATATTCATATATAATCATTTTTATAAACTGTATGCTTTGCTCTCTTAGGCGGAACCGAATTAAATTAGGTTCGCTTTCTTTAAATCATAGGTCGAATTGAATTTGAAACTTGGACCTGGCGAAAGCATTCAATCATGCATGAAATGAAAAGAAAGGTATTAAGAGTTTCCATGGACATACAATTAGACATGTCAAAATATTGATGTAATTCAGTTGAATGGTCTTTTCTTCTGAAAGGGATGGCAAGGTTGGGCTAGTAATAGGCAGTCAAGTCTGTATCCCCTCCAGTTTAGGCCAGAAGAAAACAAGTTATCAAGCGGCGAGATAAAGCTGTGTATAGCAGCTTTGTTTTTAAGCTATCCATAAGGGCAATTGCAGGGGATTTTTGAATTGGAAAGCAGAGCAGGCGTCTTTCAAATGAGCAAGTAGTTTTCTTTCTTACGTAACTAGAACTTGTTTCCAGTCCTTTTGCCTTTATATCTTCTCTTTCCATTCACTCCGAAAGACTTCTGCGTGCACGACTCCCCCTCTGGCAACAATACCCACGACCTGACGAGAGATCTCTCTCTCTCCCTCCCTTCTGTGAAACTCACTTTTAAGGAAACATCACCCGTGCAAGCATCAGAACATGCATTCTCGCGATCTACAGAGTCGTTATGGATTGCTCTTGAAAAAGAATAATCAAATCAAGCAACCTTCTTGTTACAGAACAGACATTCCATTCTTTGCTTTCCCAGCACTGACTGACCTCTCTGGTCGGATGTTACAGTCGGCTCTACTTCTTAGTCAACTAGTAGTCTTTAAGTCGGAAATCGCTTTCACATCTCATATGACATCTGTACCAACAGACTTCTTCGGACACCAGTAAGGTAAGTAGCTACTCCAGCTGATCTAACTCCAGATGATCCAGCTTATTTTAAGGATAGGTTAGCCCCTTCTCCTTCAGGGGATGCAGCAAGACTACGTTCTCATCGGAGTTCCACTTCTTCCTCAATCCACTCTAAGAAAAAGGCAAGTACAGCTACATCTACTTTAGAGTCGATCCAGCTTTCGCTTCCTTACTTCCCTCGGGGTCTCAATCAAGTAGGGTATGTGGTCCTAAAAAACCTCTCTTGCCTCGCTGAAATAAAGGGTTTTCACTACCTCTGAAGAGGCCTCCCCTTCCGTACCTACTCCGCAAGGTCTCGCTCCTTTCACTTCCTCTTCAACAGGATATGACCCTTTTAGTGGCTATAGTGGCTATCGGACCGTACTTAGGAGCTTCAGTTGAATCATTTTCAACGTTCGGAGAAGGCCTTTCACACCCGAAAAACATAGTAAAAAAGGACCTAGCCTCGTGTCCATAACCGAGCCCGGAAGAGGAACCGAACCCCTGAAAAAAAGGGCCTCAAATGCGCATTTTGACCTTGAAGCAACTATCGAAAAGGATAATCTGACAAACCCCAAGACTAAGAAGTTGATCCAACTCCGCCGTACCTTTCGTCTTCTTTTCTCATTTGAAAGTCTTCTACGGATTCGGTAGTAACGAGAACTCGGATTTACAACTGTAAGCCTGAGAGATGGCCTGTACCAGAAAGCTTTAAAGGTGGGGGCAGAAACGGAAGCAGGTACGAATAGAAGAAGGCCTAGAATAGCCAAGCCAAGGGGGTCCTATTAAGTAGTCCAATCAGTCTAATGCGTAATGTCCGGTATCGAGAGTCTTTTAGTAATCCATAGATTAGGAACCGAGTGGGGAACTCTACTCTAAAGACAGCATCTTACGGAATTTTTCTGCTATGAACTAGTTTTAGGGATGCTTATATACCCCACCCTCTATACCAGCCAATGACTATATCTCCTGAAGGAATTGTGGCATGACTAAGCCACCTTTCGCTAGCCTCGGCCAGAAGGCTCTAGATGAATTCCGGTTGGGAGCAAGACGGGTTAGAAGCAGACAGGCAAGAGCGGGTCGGACTGTGATCAAGAGACCACGTATAGTTTTGTTGCCTGCTTTCTAGGAGTGACTGAGCCTAGAAGACATTGCTGGAGCCCAGAGTGATTCAAGATCAGACAGAACGAACCCAGCTCTGCAGCACCTTCTTTAAGGGAAAAAGCCCCGGGTCAGTCTAAAAGAGTTTGCAGTCGACAACCCTGGCTAGATGGGATTCCCCATGCCCCGGCAGGAGGGCTATGAGTAGATCATCGGCCTATCGTCTTCTTTTCTTTTTTGAATTGGTTTTTCCGCGTATGATAAAACTCCTTGTCTTTCTGTTCTTTTTCTTTTCTTCTCGCTCCCTTTCTCGTTTTCTGGTTAGGCAGCAGAGCAACCTCAGCGATCTGCCTCATTGCAGGAGGAAGGAACCGGAGCAACCACTGGAAGGAAGCCTAATGGTATAATTTCACAGACCATGCTTGGGACGCTTCCTCCTTAGTCTTATCTTTAAAACATGAAGAAAATGGTTATTGAATCATAATTGTCATCTAACCAACCTTTCATGCAATAGAAAGAAGAAGATCACGGTGCCGCTTACTCCTTTTGTTCTCATTCCTGGCCAACCATGCCATGAAGAGTCGACAAGAGCAATCGCAGCTTCTTGAATGCCTCTTTCTACGTCAATTTATTCTTCAATAGCAGGTCCTATTCTTCCAACAGCTAAATCTCGCCTGGTCTTTCTTAATTAAGGTGAGGAGTGAAACCTAAATCCATTTCCCCTTCACCGCCTGATTCAAGATTGGCAGAGGATCGAGAAGTAGGGTCAGGACAGTATGCTTACTACGAGTTAGACCACGAGTCAAGCTAACTGCAATAATGAAAATGGAAGTGGATAAGAGAAGACCGGAACTTGCCATTGGTGCAGCGCTAACACTAGCTGAAAGAAATTAAATTCTTAAATCACTCTATCCCCTGACCCGTAGCCAACTAGGAGAAGAAAGAGAGTTTCTTCCCATTCCCTTGAAGCCAGGTATTCGTTTCTCGCTAGCATGAAAACATAATCCATAGCATTCAATTCATTAGCTTCGGACGCATAGGAATCAAGTCTTCCCGTACTCTCTTTGTCAAGCCACCGGATCCACTAAAGCAGCCAGACTTAGCTTAGCCTAGCTAGCACAGACAAAAGGTAAAGCTAAAGCGAACCCGACCGATGAAGTCGAATGTTCCCACCCTATTCTTCTTGGCTTGACCACTCTTTTAACTAAAGCTTTCCTCCATCGAGAAAGAAAAAAGAAACATAGCCTTACCTCTCACCTCTCCTCATAGCAGACAATCATAGACTCAAAATCGAGTGAATACCCGGCTAGCTCGGATCTAGGTATATTGTACAGCTTTCGCTTCGCCCCTTGACTTTGATCTTCCTCGGAATTGAAATAAATAGATCTTCTGCTGCTTTTGGCATTCCACTTGGGATGGGATGAAAAGCATGATTTTCGATCTTGTTGAAAAGGCCTTCAGGATATATAAACTTTTCATCAATAATTCCGCCAGAACCAAAAATGCAAAGAATTGTCCGCAATGTTTAAAACCTCTTAGGTGAGGCTCTTTACTTTACAGGTAGGATAGAAAGATGGGACAGACCTGACGGAGGAAAAATAACTACTGTGTCAATCCGCTTGAAACTGCAAGATAAGGTTTATCAGAAGGTGGGAAATTCTCTTCTCTCGTTGACAGGGTTTTGTTAGCAGGTAGAGGAAGATGTTCAACATAGACCCTACTCCCACTCCAAGAACCAGAGATGGTCTTTGATAATGATAATAAAGAGAAGGGCTTTAGCGATGACTTTCCTGTTGTTGGAATATCCGCTCTTTGATAGAAGACTGCTCTCGAATCTGCTCTGATGGCGGAGTCGGTGACGGTACGAAATTGATCGGAGAGGCTATATTAATCATTTGGCTTTCGAAAAGAATTTACGAAAGTAAGGTAGGGGCAGCTTGCTGTTTAGTTCCAGTAATCGAGCTAGGCTCTTTGTTGGCTATTCATAGATCTGGGGTTATCCTCTATTGCTGATTTAGCTGCCTTCTTTCAGAACCTTTGCTTCTCTTGAGCTGAATGTGGGATTGATCCCTTCTGGTGTGGCTAACAGGCGACAGAAGGATGACGGCTTTTTATTGGGAACGTAGCGTAGAAAGGGTTCTCCGCAGTGAACCAAATGGTCTAGCCAATGATTCTCCTAACAGTCTACCGATTATCCAAGTTCGATATTCTGTAAGTTCCTAGGTCATATCGCAATTACTCCATTGAGAGTAAGATCTGTTCGATATGTAAGTGGTCTAGTCACTACCTGTAAGGCAAGCCCCACAGACACCTTACTACTTTCTAAGCTTTCTCTCTTGTCTCGCCAATCTTTCTTTAATTTTCTCATGTTGATACTCTGACCAATCAATAGGAACCCCCTGCGGTTGTTGAACCGTCTCTCCCTCCCAACAATGTTTTCCTCCTCTAAGGGGGGAAGCGAGGGTACAGAAGGGACGGATGGGATAGGGGTCAAAGCCTCCGGAACCGGCGGGAAGGAGCCCGAGGGGGATGGAGCGGGTAAGGCATTAGAGGGGCCGGCATTTTCCTCTTTATCTGATGATAAGTTGAGGTACTGTCGCCAACTACCCGAGTCAGCTTCAGAATTATCTGTTGAATAGGATCCGGCATCACCCCTGTGCGGCCCTTGGTTAACTGTCTCGTTTCCTCCCGTCATATTCATTATCGTTTCGTCAAAGATCCCGAAAGCGGCTAGAATCAAAACCAAAAGGAGCCCTCCTTCACAGCCTAAGCCCCTACTCAACAGGACTCGACTCCCAAGAGAGCGCCCCATTTTCGAAAGTAGGGACTGAAAGAAATCCATTGAGCCGAGTTTCAGACAAAGAAGATAGAAAATACTGGACACTGTTGCTACAAAGAGGAAAGGCATCGATTTCTTAAAAATAAGAGTACCATGTTTGCCCAATAAGAATACTTTCTTCCTAAATCTTCGTAGTACCCGGTAATACTTGATCATCCGAGAGTGTTCAAAAACTCTCTGCCATTTGAATTTTAGAGGCACTAATCGTAGTAGAGCTGAGAATAGGGTGGAACGATTTCTCATAGTAATAATCTTGTATACCGGCTGTACCGATTATATGTCGGATAGGCGCC